GGTAATTGGGATATGTTTTGTTAAACCCCCCATATAAACCATATTTTGACTTTTATTTGGAGAATATCCAACAAGAGTTTCCATTGAATGAATAACGGATCCGGATCCTAAAAATAATAATGCTTTCGAATAAGCATGAGTAATCAAATGAAATAAAGCACTTCGATAAGACCCCATACCTAGAGCTAACATCATATAACCCAATTGAGACATTGTGGAATAGGCTAAACCTCTCTTAATGTCTTTTTGAGCAAGGGCAAAAGTAGCCCCGAATAATATTGTTATTACTCCTACCAAAGAGATGAAATTCATTATGTGAGGGATGACTATGAAAAGAGGAATAAGCCGAGCTACAAGAAAAATGCCTGCAGCTACCATAGTAGCAGCATGTATAAGAGCCGAAATCGGAGTAGGCCCCTCCATGGCATCCGGTAACCATACATGAAGGGGAAATTGTGCAGATTTAGCAACCGCACCGGAAAATAATAGAACGGCACAGAAAGTAACAAATAAAAAATTGACTTCATTATTATTATTAGAAATCAAGTTATTGAATATTTTGAATAAATCTCGAAATTCGAAACTCCCTGTTATCCAATAAAAACCTAAAATTCCTAATAATAAACCAAAATCCCCAACACGATTAGTTACAAATGCCTTTTGGCAAGCATTTGCAGCAACAGGCCGTGTGAACCAAAACCCTATTAATAGATATGAACACATTCCTACCAATTCCCAAAAAATATAAATTTGTATCAAATTAGAACTAGTAACTAATCCTAACATAGAAGTACTGAAAAAACTCATATAAGCATAAAATCTCAAATATCCTTGATCATACGACATATAATTATCACTATAAATAAGAACCATAATTCCAATAGTAGTGATTAATATTGACATAATAGAAGTAAGCGGGTCGATCAAGTAACCGAATTCTAAAGAAAAATCATTATTAATGATCCAAGACCATACATATTGATAGATAGAACTGCCATTTATTTGCTGAATAAACAGATTGATCGAAAAAATCATGACTATACTTAACAAAAAAACACTTTGAAAAGCCCACATACGGCGAAGACTTTTTGTTGCCGACGGAAAAAGAAGAAGTCCCGCTCCTATTAACATAGGAACTGGAAGTGGAAGGAAGGGTATTATCCACGAATATTGATATGTCTGTTCCATAAAAAAGTTTTTTATTCTTAATTGATTGTTTCCGATTTACCGGATCCTACCCCCTTTCAATTTCAAAACAAAAGGGGTCAATAAAAAAATCAAGAGATGTACTAACTTAAAGATATTTTTCGAATTTTATATATTATCTGGGTCTTTCCAAATTAAATATTAAATTAAATATTAAAATAAAGAAGTTACAATTGGGCAAATGATATGACCTACTTGCTCATAAAAAGCGAATTTAGTTAATAACTAAGATTTGTTTATACAAATCTTAGTTATTAACTAAGATTTTTCTTAATTTTATTAAAATAACGAAAATACAAAATTTCATTATTATTAAATCACTTTATATTCATAAATTAATGATAAAAAATTACACTAAAAAGAAATCTGATATGAATCGATATGAATCATAGGATTGACTAAGGTACAATTTTTGTACAAATCTCGCTTTTTAGTCAGTTTGTTCCAAATCATTAACTAGTTTTAGTATGAAACTGATTGATTAGTTTCCGTTTCAATAAAAAAACATTTATAGGAAACGCTATAATATCTAACATTTTATATTTTATATAAGATTTAAAGATATTTTATATAAGATTTAAAGATTTATTTTTATATTTATCAAAAAAGGGGGTAATTATCAAAAGGGGGTAAAATAAAATCAAATTTAATAAAAAAATAACGAAGATTTTTTTAACAAAACGTGTATCTTTTAACGGATTCATTACTTTAATTACTAGTTTGATTCGAATTTTAAAATGGAATTTCGAAGTATTCTTTACTCAAGTTTGACCAATTAATAGAAAAAATTAAAGTTTTCATTAGGCTTTTCATTAGGCAATGGGTTCTTAAAGGGTTCTTAAATCCTTCGGTCTATTTTATGTAGAAAAAAAAAATTTAATTATATTTTTATAGTAAGATTTTGTACGATTTTCGCATATTTTTTATCTATATATATATATTTTTTTTTTTTTGTTTTCTCTAGATAATATATATTATATTATCTAATTATTCTCTAGAAAATAACTATATAATGAATATATTCGTTTTGACCAATAGATGTCTTTCACATCCAACTATAACAACGAGTAACCTCTTAATTTTTAAATGGCAGTTCCAAAAAAACGTACTTCTCTATCAAAAAAGCGTATTCGTAAAAATATTTGGAAAGGGAAGGGATATTGGGCAGCCTTAAAAGCGTTGTCATTAGGTAAATCTCTTTCTACCGGAAACTCAAAAAGTTTTTTTGTGCGACAAAAAAAGTCATAAAATAAAACATTGGAATAATCCGAATATAAAAACAGGCCCATTTCAT